TAGGAACGAAAGAAGTCACAATTTGTATCTCCCGCCGGGCGTGTGTGCCTACCAACTCAACAAGTTGTTTTAGTTGTTGAAAGGACTCCGGTGAAAAATGAAGAAGGACGAACAAGCAAGAAAAAATTCGAGACAAAACTGCTGGTGGGTAATCTAAGCAAATGATGAGGGATTCTTCGAGAAGTTAACAATTAGCCCTCATATTGAATGATTATGAATTATTCAAGCAATAATGGGTTTGAAACATACACGAGGAAGGTTCTGGGAGCAATATCGGGCGTGAATCTCCTATGAACCAAGAGCCGTGTGAAGTAAGAATTTCATGCACGGTTCTGAATGAGCGGAAAGATCGAAAATCTTCTTTTCGACTCTGACTCTCCTACACCAGTCGTTGCTTTTTTCTCTGTTACCTCTAAAGTAGCAGCTCCAGCTTTATTTACGCGACTCTTCGGTCTAATTTTTCCATATTTATCTAATGAGTGGCATGTCGTGGTAGGATTATTGGCCACTTCTAGCATGATATTAGGAAATCTAATTGCCGTTACTCAAATAAGCATGAAACGTATGCTAGCTTATCCCTCTATAAGCCAAATTGGATACATTATGATTGGAGTACTTGCTGCAGACCCGGAGAACGGTTACGCAAGTATGATAACTTATACGTCTATCTATATCCTCATGAATCTGGGAACTTTTGCTCGTATCACCTCATTTGGTTTACGAACCGGAACTGATAATATTAGGGATTACGCGGGATTATACATGAAGGATCCTGTTCTAACATTCTCTCCGGTTTTACGTTCACCATCCCTAGGGGGTATCCCTCCACCATCCGGTTTTTTCGGTAAACTCTATCTCTTTTGGCATGGATGGAAAGCTGGTTCGTACCCATCAGTTCTGGTAGCGCTCGTCACAAGTGTCATCTCTATCTACCATTATCTCAAAATAATTAAATTAATGTTCACTGGGAAGAGTGGGAGGAGCGATGCATCCGCAACTTATATACGAAATTCATTAGTTTCTCCATCAATTTCAATTTCAAAAAGTTCTATTGAAATAGCTATGATCATTCGTGCACTAGCATCAATCCTATCGGGTATATTAATAGATCCCATTATCGGGATCACACGGAATACTTTATTCCAGACTCACTTCAAATTGTGACGCGAACTTTTTTTTTTCGAACGATTTTTATCAAAAGCCGGTTTTGCTTCTGCTATCCCAACTAGTCTGTCTCTACAACTTACGAAATAGTTATATCTTCTTCGGTAATTGATCCCGACATTCTCCTATCTAGCTTGTATTTGCCTTTTCGCACCCGGAATCACTTGCTAGGGAAATGATCACTCGTCTATTCCGGGGGGGATATAAGTATTTCCACGCGATGCACAGCTGGGGTTGGACAGTGACAACCCATGCTGCTACATCCAAGTATTTAGGCGGAAGGAAAATGCCTCTCTTTCTTGTATCTTCATATGGTATTATTTGATTGATACCAAAAATAAGATTTGCTTACGAGACTTGTCAGGTCGTGAAAAAATTCTCCGTAGGAAGAGGGAATCAACCATCCCTTTAGGGATGATTGATTGCGGGCGGGAATAGATTCGAACCCTCGGCCATCGTCAGTATGGAGCGGAATCCTACCACTCCGCGAAGAGGCGATGAGTAATGAAAAAGGTCCAGGGACCTCGCCTAAACCTGACCTGAGTGGAGTCTCCCAGTTAGTAAATTTGGTAAAAAAGAGATGAAAATTCGGTTCAGCAGTTGACAGGCATATAGATATACTCGTATAATTGGATTGGTGAACGTAACTCCACTGCGTTTCCCTCCTTCGAAAGAAGGGTAGGCATACTAGACTCGAAATGTAGTACCGCGTAGTACGGAGGTTCGAATCCTACGCGAGGCGTCCAGAGGTCTCGCATTTCTGGAAGAAGTATCTCGACTTCTCGCTTCTCACCAATGGAACTCGAAATTTTTGCTTGGTCGATTTCCATGCTTGTCTTCTCGGGTGAAGTAGCACTGGAAATGTATCTCCAACTCGAGAGACGAGTGGGTCCTATCACAGAGATATGTGAGGCAGCAAGTCCCACCTTTTCTCTTTCTCTTTCCGAACCGAGACTGGGACAGCAAATCCTAACATCCGAAAGAATTGGAGCGAGACCCTAAACTCAAGGAATAGTCTTACAGATACAGAAGAGAGATAAGAGAAAAAAAACAAAAAGGACGACTGAGACATGAAGATTCCTCTCAAAGATTCTCTGTAAGTGAGGTGAACCAAAAATCTTAGTAGTTGGTTGTTTGGTGTCTCATCAAACACATAGGGGGTGGGACTCGAAATCCCACCCTTTCCCCCTTTCCAAAGGACTCCAAATCCTTATCCTTTGAATGGGACTTAAAATTCCATTCATAAGCCAAGTATCTGGTTAGGGGTATCTAACCAGATACTTGGAGTTTCCATTCCAATTTTTGGAATAATAAATTGCTGACCGAGCAATAGATGAAGAAGATGCCCTTATCTCCCCGAGAGAGATAGCGTAGCTCCCGAAATTACAAGCCGACTCCTCCCGAGACGAAATACAAGACCCGGAGATAGAAGGGAGATTTCATCTGGGTATGATTGATTGCGGGCGAGGAGGGATTCGAACCCCCGACACCGTGGTTCGTAGCCACGTGCTCTAATCCCCTGAGCTACAGGCCCCGAC